AAAGTAAGTAATAAAGTCTCGTATCTTACTTCTTAAATTCTTGTCAATTTTAGATATATCTTTTATATCTTTTGAAAAAAAACAAACCTTACTCTTATTCATTTTTGAAAAAAAGAAATTCCTATTGACTGTTCCTTTTCCCCATAGAGATATTGAATAAAACGAACTCTTTTTTTTATTACTAAGATTACTATAATCTTGAAAATGAATGCGCAAATACCCATCAAAGGTAAGTAAGTACATCCTAAACATATAAAATGCGGTTAATCCTGTTGTGAACCAAGCTATTAGTGCGAAAATTGGTGAGTACAACCAACTATCGTGAAGAATTTCATCTTTGGACCAAAAACAAGCAAGAGGCGGAATACCACAAAGAGAAAGTGTACCTAATAAAAAAGTAGTTTTTGTAATTGGAACATATTTTGTTAAACCTCCCATAAGAACCATATTCTGACTTTTCTCTGGTGAATATCCAACAATAGGTTCCATTGAATGAATAATGGATCCGGATCCTAAAAACAATAAAGCTTTAGAATAGGCATGGGTGATCAAATGAAATAAAGCAACTCGATAAGAACCTATACCTAGAGCTAACATAATATAACCCAATTGAGAAATTGTAGAATAGGCTAAACTTCTTTTAATGTCTCTTTGGGCAAGAGCTAAAGTAGCTCCTAAAAACACTGTTATTATACCTACTAAACAAATGAGATTCATTATGTAAGGTATAACTATGAAAAGAGGAAGAAGCCGAGCTACAAGAAAAATTCCTGCTGCTACCATAGTAGCAGCGTGTATAAGAGCCGAAATAGGAGTGGGTCCTTCCATGGCATCAGGTAACCATACGTGAAGGGGGAATTGTGCGGATTTAGCAACTGTACCGACAAATAATAAAAGGGCACATAAAGTAACAAATAAAGAATTAACCCCATTATTATGGATCAAGGTATTCACTATTTGGAACAAATCCCGAAATTCGAAACTACCAGTTATCCAATAAAATCCTAAGGTTCCTAATAATAAACCAAAATCTCCTATACGATTAGTTACAAAAGCTTTTTGACAAGCACTTGCTGCAACGGGTCGTGTGAACCAAAAACCTATCAATAAATACGAACACATTCCCACTAGTTCCCAAAAAATATAAATTTGTATCAAATTGGAACTAGTAACTAATCCCAACATTGAAGCATTGGAAAAACTCATATAAGCAAAAAATCTCAAATATCCTTGGTCGTGAGACATATAATTGTCACTATAAATAAAAACCAGGATCCCAACAGTAGTAATTAGTATTGACATAATAGAAGTAAGTGGATCAATCAAGTGTCCGAACTCTAATAAAAAATCATTATTGATGGTCCAAGACCATAGATATTGATAGGTCAAACTTCCATTTATTTGCTGAATAGATAGATTGGCTGAAAACCACATAGATATACTTAGTAGTAAAACACTTAGGAAAGACCACATACGACGAAGATCTTTTGTTGCTGTCGGAATAAGTAGAAGTCCAAATCCTATTGACATAGTAACTGGGAGCGGAAAAAGGGGTATTATCCATGCATATTTATATGTATATTCCATAAGAAAACAAATTATTCTTTTTTCTTATAATTATTTCCAATTCACCAATTATTATCTCTTTTAAAAAGAACAAAATAATAATAAGAAAATATGAAAGAGATCAAATACAAAAATACAAATATTGGAATTATGATTTTTTGTTTTATTAAATATTTCAAATAAAAGTTGCAATTAGTTGGTCAAATATCAAATAATATGATCTAATAATTAGTCAAATTTATTACTTACGTTATTAATTAACTTAAAACTCTATAAAAGAAAGATATTTTTTAAATAAGAAATAATATGACATCATATGAGATTTTGAATAATTGGATTTTACCTTTACATTATATTCTAATTGTGTAATTTAAAGATATATTTCTATATTTAATATTCTATTTAAGATATATTTCTTAAATTTATATTAAAGTTCAGTTACAGATTTCTTTATCTCTTTCTATTTTTATTTTCTTATTTATTTTCTTTTATTCTTTTTTTCTATTTGTATGTTATGATATTATTATTGAGTTTTTTTTTTTTGAAATTTATGGAATGAATTAAGTATTAAGTATAGATAATAGCTAATAAAAAGAAATTTCTTTTGAACAATATATGTCTTTCACATACAACGATAAAAGGGAGTCACTTACCTTTTGAATGGCAGTTCCAAAAAAGCGTACTTCTATGTCAAAAAAGCATATTCGTAGAAATCTTTGGAAAAAAAAAGGATCTTTAGAGGCAGTAAAAGTTTTTTCTTTAGCTAAATCTATTTCCACCGGAAAGTCAAAAAGTTTTTTTGTGCGACAAAAAAAAGTCTTGGAAAAATCTTAATTGACATGTTTCAAAGAACTTCCAAATTTCCATTTTTGAATTGGAAGACAAATAATGAAATTTTACTAATGTATTGTATTTCACTTCTCCTTATTAGTTAGAACTAGGTAATATGAAAAATAAGAATCTTTCTGTCTACTTGATTCAAAGTACACAGTATTTTTTTTTTTTTTATAGTCTTTCTATATTTCTATTATATTCTATTTATTGAAATTTATATTGTATGAATTGTGCTTTTCTATTTTGAAAAGCACAATTACGATAGACAAGGAAGAATTTGAATATTTCATTCTACTTTCTACTAAGGTGTTGGGTCTCAAAATCATTAGAAAAAATTATGAATTTTATACCCCGACTGAGAACGAAACTTTTGAGTTCTGATTGTTCGGGATAAACAAGAATTAGGTTTCTAGTACGGAAAAATTGATTCTGAAAACTGAATCTACGAAGATGAAGATACTAATTCCATATTATTGATATTGAACATTTCCATATGAATGGAAATGCATCTTTCTTCATTGTTTCCTAAACCCTATTGAATATCGACAATTCAACATGAATTTCCTTATTATTATTTAAGGTAAGCCGCCATGGTGAAATTGGTAGACACGCTGCTCTTAGGAAGCAGTGCTAGAGCATCTCGGTTCGAGTCCGAGTGGCGGCATAAGGTATAAATAAGAATTCTTATTAATTATTAATATTATAGAATAATATAGACACAATAGATCTAATAGAATATAAAATATAGAAAATATTCTATTTGAGATTCTATTTAATCCCCTCCCCGATTTCAATTATTTAAAAGGGAATCTTCTTTATGATATTTGCGACTTTAGAACATATATTAACTCATATTTCTTTTTCGATCATCTCAATTGTGATTCTAATTCATTTGATGAACTTATTAGTCTACGAAATCGAAGGATTACGTAATTCGTCAGAAAAAGGGATGATAGCTACTTTTTTCTCTATAACAGGGTTTTTAGTTATTCGTTGGATTTCTTCAGGACATTTTCCTTTAAGTAATTTATACGAATCGTTAATTTTCCTTTCATGGAGTTTATCCATTATTCATATGATTCCGTATCTTGGGAATCATAAAAATGATTTAAGCGCAATAACTGCACCAAGTGTTATTTTTACCCAAGGTTTTGCCACGTCAGGTCTTTCAACTGAAATGCATAAATCCGTAATATTAGTACCTGCTCTACAATCTCAGTGGTTAATAATGCATGTAAGTATGATGCTCTTGAGCTATGCAGCTCTTTTATGCGGATCGTTATTATCAGTTGCTCTTATAGTGATTACATTTCAAAAAAGAATCGATTCTTTTTTGAAAAACAATAATTTTTTAAGTTTAAGGAAGTCGTTTTTCTTTGGTGATATGGAATATTTGAACGAAAAAGGAAGTGTATTAAAAAAGACTTATTTTCTCTCATTTCAAAATTTTTACAAATATCAATTAATTCAGCGTTTGGATTATTGGAGTTATCGTGTCATTAGTTTAGGATTTACTTTTTTAACCATAGGTATTCTTTCTGGAGCAGTATGGGCTAATGAAGCATGGGGTTCGTATTGGAATTGGGACCCTAAGGAAACTTGGGCATTTATTACTTGGACCATATTTGCAATTTATTTACATACTAGAAAAAATTTAAAATTGCAAGATCAAGGTACGAATTCGGCATTTGTAGCTTCTATAGGATTTCTCCTAATTTGGATATGTTATTTTGGGATCAATATATTAGGAATCGGGTTCCATAGTTATGGTTCATTCCAATTACTATCTAATTGAATAAAATAAACTACATAAAGAATACATAAAAAAATCGTCTGATACACAATGAAATTTTGTGCAAGTTTTTGAGAACCATTTGAATAATTCCTCTATTTAAAAGGTTCTCAAAAACTAAAAACTTTAGATGTATATCATTAAAATTTTAATTCACCCTTTCTTTTTTTTCATTGTAACAACGAAGAATCGTTAAAATATGAAAGTTAAAGAATTCTAAGACTTTCTTTTCAATTAATGAAATTCATTTCATTTAATATGAAATCTAAAAAAAAATTAGTATCTATAAAAATAATTAGATAATAGAACTTGTACCTTGTCAACCGATAACGGGAGAACGAAATCAGGATAAATACCAATTCCTATTACAGGTAGAAAGATACAGATCGAAACAAATAGTTCTCGTGGTCCAGAATCAAAAAAATTCAAATTTGGAATATTGAATAGCTTGTATCCATAGAAAATCTGACGTAACATAGATAATAAAAAAATAGGAGTTAATATCATTCCAATTGCCATTACAAAAGTAATCAAAATTTTTGGCATGAAAAGATATTTTGGGCTGGTAATTATTCCAAAAAAGACTAAGAATTCTGCAACAAAACCACTCATTCCTGGCAATGCAAGAGAAGCCATCGAGAAACTACTAAACATGGTAAAGATTTTTGGCATTGGGATAGATATCCCCCCCATCTCTTCGAGATAAACAAAACGTATTCTATCACAACTTGTTCCTGCTAAGAAAAAAAGTGCAGCACCAATCAATCCATGAGAAAGTATTTGTAAAATGGCTCCATTAAGTCCCATGCCAGTTATAGAACCAATTCCTATAATTATGAAACCCATGTGAGATACGGAAGAATAAGCAACACGTTTTTTTAAATTGCGTTGACCAAGAGAGGTTGAAGCTGCATAAATGATTTGTATTGTTCCTACTATCACCAAACAGGGAGATAATATAGAATGAGCGTGAGCTAATAATTCCATATTGATCCGAATCAATCCATATGCTCCCATCTTTAATAAGATTCCAGCTAAAAGCATACATGTACTGTAATGTGCTTCTCCGTGGGTATCTGGTAACCATGTATGTAGGGGTATCATCGGCGATTTGACAGCATAAGCAATAAGAAAACCAAAATATAGTATTATTTCTAATGCTGCAGGATACGATTGATTAGCTAATTTTTCTAAATCTAATGTTGGTTCATTGGAACCATATAAACCTATACCTAGAACTCCTATTAAGAGAAAAATGGAACCTCCGGCAGTGCACAAAATAAACTTTGTAGCCGAGTACAGACGTTTTTTTCCTCCCCACATGGATAAAAGTAAATAAACAGGAATTAATTCTAATTCCCACATGATGAAAAAAAGTAAAAGGTCTCGAGAAGAAAATGATCCTATTTGGCCACTATACATTGCTAACATCAAGAAATAGAAAAATCGCGGATTTCGAGTAACTGGCCAAGCTGATAAAGTAGCTAAAGTAGTGATAAATCCTGTCAGTAAAATGGGTCCTATGGAAAGTCCATCGATTCCCAGTCTCCAGTGAAAATCAAAAAGATTGATCCATTGAAAATCCTCCTTCAATTGGGTTAATGGATCGTCCAATTTGAAATGATAACAAAATACATAGCTCATTAGAAGGAGCTCTAGTATACATATACATATAGTGTACCACCTATACACCTTATTTCCCCTATGAGGAAAAAAGACAATTGAAGAACCCGCGAATATGGGCAAAACAAGAAGTATTGTTAACCAAGGAAAATAACTCGTGATAAAGACAAGATAAAATTAGACCAGAAAAGCCCGTGCTCGGGAGAATAATAATATATTTTCTTTTCTCGAGTACGGGCTTTTGTCAGTAAAGAGGAATCAACTGATTCAAGTAGAGTTTTTTGTCAAATATCAATAGGAAAGACCCATGCTGCGAGTTGTTTCATGCCATAAATAAACACGGACACTCAAAAAATCCGTTGGACAAGCGGATTCACATCTTTTACAACCTACACAATCTTCGGTTCTTGGGGCAGAAGCAATTTGCTTAGCTTTACATCCATCCCAAGGTATCATTTCCAATACATCCGTGGGGCAAGCTCGAACACATTGGGTACATCCTATACATGTATCATAAATCTTTACTGAATGTGACATTGGGTCTATAAATTCCAATTTTGAACACAAAAGATTTTCAATCTGGTAAAATAAGAAAATGAAATAAATCATATATTTTTATTGTAGACACCAGACGAATCAATGATTTATAAAAATCTTAAGAATTAATCTATTTTTTAATCTGTTTATGATAAAGGGCCAAGATACTTTGATTTCCATTTCAATAACCATTAAATATGAGAATGAGTTTACAAATTCAATTCATGTAAATTTTACTATATATCTATATAGATATAGAAATATAATTCAGGATATGATAATATATTATATATCAGATGAATACATTTGTTATTAGGTTAGTGATAGAATAGGTTAGTAACTATAAATCATAAATCTATATGAAAAAATATAAAAAAATAAATAAGAAAATAATATGAATAGAATAGAATATTCTATTTAGAATATTTTAAAAGTATTATTAAAAGTCTTATGTTTTTATTTATATGGGAAAATAGAATAATTATGACTAATTATTCAGCAAATTTGATTGATTGATACGAGTTGATTTTCTGTTACGATGGATCGACGAAACAATAGCTAGCCCAATAGCTGCTTCAGCAGCTGCAATGGCTATAACAAAGATTGCAAAAATTTCTCCTTTTAATTGTCGACTATCAAATATATCGGAAAATGTGACAAGATTTATATTCACCGAATTCAGTATAAGCTCAAGACACATAAGTGCTCTAACCATGCTTCGGCTTGTGATCAGTCCATAGATACCGATAGAAAATAAATAAACACTTAGACAAAGTACATGTTCTAACATCATTGATAAATTCCTCATTTATCTCAATTCATTTCAATATGAGAACAAAAATGAAACCGATTCAGTTGACTAGAATAGAAGAATTACAGAACAAAAGAAGATATTCACAGTAGATTGAGATTCAATACATTTTCATTCTTGAAATTTCAAGAATGAAGTTCTTATTATACTAGATTCTTGATATTAGATTATTGACGAGCCATAGTAATTGCACCTATCAAAGAAACTAAAAGAATTATAGAAATGAGTTCAAAAGGAAGATAAAAATCTGTGGATAAATGAATCCCAATTTGTTGAACGTTACTTATTAAGTCCTTTTCTATAATCTGATTTGATCTTGTAGTCCGAAAAATTCCGTACCATGACGTATTTGGGATAGTAGTCATTAATGAAAAAAAAATACTTGTACAAACCAATGAAGTGATTCTATCTCCAATGGTCCACAAATAGGAATCATTGGAATATTCTGAACCGTTCATGAACATCACAGCAAATATGATTAATACATTTATGGCTCCCACATAAATAAGGAACTGCGCGGCAGCTACAAAATAGGAATTCAATGAAATATAGAATAAGGATATACAAACGAGAACCAATCCCAATGAAAAGGCAGAATCAATGGGATTGGTAAGTAATACTACTCCCAGACCTCCTAATATAATAACTGATCCCAGAAATACTACAAGAATATCATGTATTGGTCCAGGTAAATCCATTCTGAAATAAAAGATAAATAAATAAGTCAAAATATTTCATGACCTTACTAAGGATTCAGTAAAGGAACTCTTTTTTTTATATGATACCTTTCTAATTGAATGAAAAAGAATGAAAAAAAAATGGATATCATTAGATAGATAAAATAAAATTCTTTGGTTAATCCTACTTTATTCTAATTTATTCTAAACCAAAGCTTAGTAATTGGTAATCGTTCTTGAACCAAGGAAGGGGTTTTTATTTTTTCATTTGATTTGTTTAATCCATAACTGTTTGAATTGTATAATCTCCAATTATTGAAACTGGTAACCGACCTAAAGAAATTTGATTATAATTCAATTCGTGACGATCATAAGTGGAAAGCTCATATTCTTCAGTCATTGATAAACAGTTTGTTGGACAATACTCGACACAGTTACCGCAAAATATACAGACACCAAAATCAATACTATAATGAAGCAGTTGTTTTTTCTTAATATCTTTTTCCAAATTCCAATCAACAATAGGAAGGTCTATTGGACATACGCGGACACATACTTCACAAGCAATACATTTATCAAATTCAAAGTGGATTCGACCACGAAAACGCTCTGATGTGATTGATTTTTCATAAGGATATTTAATAGTTACAGGTAAACGATTCGTATGGGATAAGGTAATTATGAAACTTTGTCCAATGTACCTTGCGGCTCGTATTGTTTGTTTGCCATAATTCATGAACCCAGTAACCATAGGTAACATATTTTAGATATCCATCAATAAGATTTATGTTTCTGTCTCTTGGGTGAGAGAAGTTAGAAATATAGAATATTCATTATTGTTTTCTCTTAATTTCTTATTTTTATTTCTACTTTATAGTGAAACAAGTTGAAAAGAAGTTGTCAATAATAGATTACCTAGAGAAATAGGTAAAAGAAATTTCCATCCAAGATTTAATAATTGATCCATTCTCATCCTAGGTAAAGTCCATCTTGTTGTGATAGGAATGAACAGAAACAAATAAGCTTTAGCTAATGTAATAAAGATACTAATTGCTATTACAAAAACTCTAAACATTTTATTTATTCCAAAAAGTTCAGTAAGAGATATGTACGGAATAGAAAAATTCCACCCACCTAAATAAAGAACTGTTACAAATAATGAAGAAACTAATAGATTTAGGTAAGAAGCAAGATAAAAGAATCCGTATTTTATACCTGAATATTCGGTTTGATAACCTGCTACTAATTCCTCCTCTGCTTCTGGTAAATCAAAAGGTAATCTTTCACATTCTGCTAGAGAAGACATTATAAAAACTAGAAATCCTATGGGCTGACGCCACAGATTCCATCCCCCAAAACCATATTTGGACTGTGCCTCAATTATATCAACTGTACTTGAACTGTTAGATAATTATAGTCGATGATAACATCACTGCTCCCATCGCTATTCCAAAACCGTACATGAAACCTAAGCTTCATACGGCTCCTTTATGGCCACAAAGAAATGTAAGGTAAGGACTAGTTTAGTATTCTTGCTCTCCTTGGACCCTAGGTAAATACAATGTAAAGATAAACTGGATGTTGGAGAGTCCTCAATTCGACCAATAAAATTCTGTCTGCTAGAATAAGAAAAAGCACTTCCGAATGGATCTCATCCCTTATAATAATAATATTCTAATGAATAGAATCAAAAATTCTTTTTGTTCAGCAATAACTTAAGCCTTCAATAAAATACTGGTTATATTCATAAATAGAAAGATTTAGACATTAGTTAATGAATTATGATAAGAAATTTCCATATGCATATGTATCAAGTTTATTTTTTTATTATATTATCATATTGCATCCTATTTGTCTTGTTCCTTTTCTTCTTTCTCAAAACTAAAGAAAAAAAGGAAAGAAAATAAAGGATTAATTCGTTCTTAATAGTTATTTATTTAATCAGTGAATAGTAGCATACTCTAGATCGGAATCGTGGGGAAGTACTGCTTGATCATTTCTACCAACTCCAAGCCCTTATTATAATTCGTTTTATGCGAAGTTTTATGCAAAAATAACTTTTTTTGATACCTTACATTATTTCCATTACTTATCCTTTGCATACTTTAGTGTTCCTAACTGCCCACTTTTTTTTTATTGATCCCCAGTATAGTAATAAATACAGTTGATCTTTTCCATCCGCTTCAAGATATGACGACTAAGAAAATAATCTCAATCTTGGGGTAAACAACTTAAACTTATGTTTACTTCAAATTTCTTCTTGTACCTAGGGAATGAGATTTTTCTTGTTTTACTGCAAATTGAGGAACAGTTTTGTTTCACTCATATAACTATCTGGTTTAACTCATCAAACTGAAATATTTAATTATTTCATAAAAAAGACGAAGATATTTATTCAAGACATTCAATTTATTTATCTTCACTTACTTTAGAAAGTCTAAAGTTTTGAAAGAAAATAAAAAAAAATATTTTTTCTCTTCTTTTCTTTCATATTCATATTTACATATTGAATTAGATTTCTATTTTATTGTATTTCAATCCATTTCTTTTATCTTTTATAGAAAAGATAAAAGAAAAGTTCATATTCCAACGAATCACACGTAGAGATATTGCTAACACACATAGAGTTAATGGTATTTCATAACTAATCGATTGAGCTGCAGCTCGCAGACCGCCTGAAAAAGAATATTTATTATTTGATCCATATCCTGACATAAGAAGACCAATGGGGACAATACTTGAAAAAGCAATCCATAAAAAAACACCTATACTGAGATCAGCTAAAACAAGGTGATACCCAAAAGGAATTACTAAATAACTTATTAGAATGGATATAAAACCTATAGAAGGTCCGACCCTAAATAAATGAATATTACCTCTAGATGGAAGAAGATTCTCCTTGAAAAGTAGTTTGGTCCCATCCGCTAAAGCTTGAAGAATTCCTAACGGGCCAGCATATTCAGGTCCAATACGTTGTTGTATTGCTGCAGATATTTTTCTTTCTAACCACACAATGACTAATACCCCCGTTGTGATTCCTAATACAAGGGTGAAAATGGGGACAAAAATCCATAAGAATCCATATCCTTCTTTTAAGGATTCTAATCTATAAAAAGAATTAATAGTTTGTACTTCTGTCGTATCAATTATCATTTCAACGATCAACTTCTCCCATAATGATATCTATACTACCTAGTATCGTCATAATATCAGCCAATTTCATTCTTTTAACTAACTGGGGAAGAATTTGCAAATTGATGAAACCGGGTGGACGGATTTTCCATCTCCAGGGGAAAACACTACTATCTCCTATTAAATAAATTCCTAATTCTCCTTTTGGGGCTTCTACCCTTACATAAAGTTCTTGTTTTAACAATTCAAAATTGGGTGAAAGTTTTTTAGTAAGAAATCTATAGTCAAAATTATTCCATTCGGAATTATTTGTCCTATGAAAACGCCGGTTTTCTAAATTCTCATAAGGTCCTCCAGGAATTCCTTCTAGAGCCTGTTGAATGATTTTTATGGATTCTTGCATTTCACCGATTCTTACTAAATAACGAGCTAATGTATCGCCCTCTTTTTGCCATTTGACTTCCCAATCAAATTTATTGTAACACTCATAGCGATCAACTTTACGAAGATCCCATTGGATCCCAGAAGCTCGTAACATTGGTCCTGATAAACCCCAATTTATTGTCTCCTCCCCACCAATAATGCCCACTCCTTCAACTCGTTCCAAAAAAATGGGATTTCGCGTAATGAGTTTTTGATACTCAACAACTTCTGTTAAAAAAGAATCACAGAAATCAAAACATTTATCTATCCAGCCATAAGGTAAATCCGCAGCTACTCCTCCGATGCGGAAATAATTATGCATCATTCGCATACCTGTGGCAGCTTCAAATAGATCATATATTAATTCCCTCTCTCTTAAAATATAGAAAAAGGGAGTCTGTGCACCAATATCGGCCATAAAAGGACCAAGCCATAACAAATGGGAGGCTATACGGCTCAGCTCCAGCATTATAACTCTGATATAACTGGCCCTTTTAGGCACTTGAACACTTTCCAAGCGTTCTGGTGCATTTACTGTTATTGCTTCTGTGAACATAGTAGCTAAATAATCCCAACGTGTTACATAAGGCAAATATTGTATAATTGTTCGGTTCTCCGCTATTTTTTCCATCCCTCTGTGTAAATAGCCCAATATAGGTTCACAGTCAATAACATCTTCACCATCCAGAGTAACGATCAGCCGAAGAACACCATGCATTGATGGATGGTGAGGCCCCATATTGACTATTATAAAATTTTTTTTTGTAGCTGGTAAAGTCATCTTTTTTTCCTTAATTCATTATTTCATGAATTTCTTAAAATAAAAAGAAAATAATAATAACTGAACTAAGAAAAAAAGAATTAAAAAATCAAAAGGAACAAGGATAATAATAAGAAACTCAAAGAAGAAATTCAAATTTAATTAACGAGTTTTTGGTTCCCGAATATCTAACTGATCTATTAATTTCTTATAACGCATTTTATTTTTCTTTGACAAATAAGTCAATAATCGTTGACGTTTTCCCAGAATTATTCGTAGACCCCTTTGCGATAAAAAATCTCTTTTGTGCAATTGTAAATGTGAAGTAAGTCTCCGTATCTTATTGGTGAAATGGGATACTTGAAATTCAACAGACCCACTATTTTCTTCTTTTTCTTCTTGTGTAATAACTGAGATCAATGATTTTTTGACCATAAATTAAAGTTTCTATTTTTCTTTTCTGTGAATTTTACCGATCGGGAAAAATAATAATATTTCTTAGGCTAGTTCTTTATTATCTAGTATACATCAAAATTGTATTTTATTCATATACTACTTTGTTTTTTATTTATGTGGTTTATGTTTTGTATATTTGATCCAAATATACAAAACATATATGTATTCAGCAACTAGAACAATTTATTTTTACTTAAAAGGATTCCGCAATTCCTAGTGAAAATTGATACACTATGAAATTAGCATCATGTATTAGAATATTACACATTGTATATGTTTCGGCTTTCATCTACCGAATACATTAATCCACTATAAATTTTTTTCATTTTTCATTGGAATTGAATTCATTCTGAATTGTGAATACATATGTATTCTTGACATACTAAAACGACTGCCATTATTGGTATCAAACCAATAGCGATTCATACAAGCTACATCTTCTAATCGATAATTGGGCCAAAGAAACAATTTAAATTTAATGAAATCTTTTCTATCTGTATTAATATGTTTGTTCTCATTGAAAAATTTCCCACATTTTCTTATTTTGTTTTCGTTGCAAAATCTTGGATTTCTATCCACAACATTAAAATTTGGCAAATTGAAACAAATTCGAATTCGAAATTCTCTACGGCGTCTCGGAGATAGAATATTTTCAGGAATAAGTAAATCATAATGATTTTTGTCTCCACTCAAAAATATGTTGCTGTGTCGTTCAATGGATTTTTCAACATCCTTTTTATCAATATATCTTTTTTTTGTGTATTTTAGATTTGTTTGGTGTTTCTTATTATAAACCAATGAAATATCCATAGTTTGATATATAATAGATTTTCCGTTCCTTCGTATAGATAGACAAATTGGTTCAATAATAAATATTCCCTTTCTTATCAATTTTGCAAGAACTAGGTCCTTTTGAATCAGCATTTCATCTAGATTTATTTCACCTCTTTGAATCGAAGATATAGCAATATCCTTTGGATTTATCAGTCTAAGTAGGAGACAATATACCCTGATATTTTTTATTATTTTCTTATTCAAGGGATCAGCCCATCTTAGTTGAAAAAGAAAATATTTTTTCAAAAAAAAATCCAGTTCCGTTTCATTCTTGCTCTTATATTGTTTTATATCCTTTTTTAGTTTGAATCTTGCGTAATCTTCTTCAACCTTGGAATTTCCTAATTCAAGATCTTTTTTTTTTTTATATGATTTCTTTGGATTTACGTTAATGTTTTTACTTGTTTCATTTATAGAAAAATGAAAAAGGAGTGATTTTATTGGGATGATCCAAGGTTTAATTTTATATACATCAAAAAGTAGCACAAATTCTGGGAAGAACCAAGTTCCTAGATTGGATATAGTATCATGATTTGATGCCGTATGATAGAACCTTTTTTGATTGCATGGGAATGAAAAAAAAAGATCTTTTTTTTTCATTTTTTTTAAATTATTAATTTCAGTCTTAGTATTTTTATGAATCTTGATGCCAATATGTGCATTGGTCCAGATCTCAATATTCTTTATAAAACAAAGATGAAGAATTCTACAATCAAAATATTTTCTATCCAAACTATTTGTATTTCTATCAATAAGATATCCTTTTTCTAGATAATAATTACTCGGTATACTTACTAATACATAAAATAATTCAGGTTTCAATGTATTGAAATGATATGGAATTTCTTGGTCCCCGTTTCTTTCTAATGTTGATTCAGAAGTGTATAAATTAGGGAGGCTTATGTATTTATAAGATAAAAGATCATATCTGTAATGTTTTTTCCATTTGTTTTTTTGACTTATAAATGAATTTACTGCATAGTCATTTTTTTTCATGGAATAAATGAATTGATATTTTTTATATAAATCCAATTGGTTTGATTCCTTGTTTTTAATCATACAATGTTTATTTATTCTATTTCGGCATTCTTTAGGTACTAATCGAGAACTTTTTTTTTGAGATAAATCGTATTGATAAGAAACTTTTAACCAATTTTTCCATTCGTTCATTACATATGTAGTAATTTTTTTATGTCTTGATTTAGAATTAAATATTTCGTGGATCATAAAATAGTTTTTTAAATTATCCTTAAAAAAAGGATATATCCCTTGATATTGAAGTACAGGTCTCAATTGAAACTTATTAAGTAATTGATTTTGTGATATTTTGTAAAAAACATATGCTTGGGACAGGGAAGATAAGTTCCAATAAGTATTGGAATTTTGATTGCTATTCTTAGTATTATCAGTATTTGAAAACAATTTTTTTATAGTCAAAATAAAATTCATTGTATTTTGATTTGTTTCATCAATTCCTTCTTGTTCTTTATTTATTTCATTGTTGTAAATAGGTTTATTAAAGATCTTTTTTGTTGATTCAAAGAAAAGTTGTGTATTTATCTTAGAAATGGTAATGGTACATAGCAAAATATCTATGTATATTTTTTCAATGAATGATTTAAAAAAGTAGTGTGATTTACGCATTAATCGGATATTCTTCTTTTTTAATGTTTTCCAAAAATGTTTCTGTGATCCCGATCTTTTATTATCATAAATTAGAACTATTTCTTTTTTTTTCTTGTCTTTTGCGGTTCGTTCAATTTGATTCTTTATTTTGATTGTTTTATCAGAAAGATCTTGAATTCTTATTTCTATTAGTGAATAATTTAACCAATCCATTGTTCGATTTAGAACGAACGATTCTCGAAGAATCTTATTATTTCTTTTGAAGTCTTTTTTGTTTTCATTCGGTTTATATACTTTTTTTATCCTCAATTCAAATAAGAAATTTGGATTTACTTTCTCCAGTTTTTTCATTATTAGGTTGATAACTCGAACTCTTTTTATGACTCTTTTTGTTTTTTCTTTTATAACTTTGAAAAAGGATTTTATTTTTTTATTGAAAAATTTTAGAACTTTTAAAAATCTTTTTTTTTCCTTTTTTTTTATTTTTTGGAGTTCTTTATAAATAGGGTCAAAAAAAAAAGGTCGTTTCCGGGAAAAACTAAAGGGAAGTTCCGCTTCCCTTCCCCAGACTGTTAAAAAACAAAAATTTGTTTTTTTCTCTTTTTTTTTCATTATATCTCTATGATGAGATCGTGCCTTATATTTTCTCCAAGGTTTTAGACAGAAAGGATATAGAATCTTTATCTGAATACCGTTTATTAACCAATCTTGGGGAAATTCTGTTTCTGATAATTGAACACCATTATAGGTACATTTAATATGCATTTCTCTATTCCATTCCTTAAAATCCTCGTCCCACTCGGTAATTTGTAATAATAACATACGGAAAAGATTTTTGGCTATTATTAATGAAGGCAATATAATGTATTTTCTAAGAAAAGATTGGGTTACTAACATCAAACTTCTTATTACTTGAGTAAATATAAAGGTATCCCAAACTTCTGATATTTCTATCTGTTCATTTTTATAGTTTTTTTCCTCTTTATCCTTTTCTTCTTTTGTATCTTCATTTTCAAAATAGGAAATTGTGAATTCTGATTCCTGTTTTCTGTACATCCAATTCCTAAAAATTAGATTCTTTATTTCGTTTATATCAAAAGAGGAAAAAAAAGAAGTTTTGTCTAGACGATCCAAAAAAAGCGGGGAATGTACATTTACTTGAAATAGGTCCCAAATAACTGTTTTACGTCTTTTAGCGCGCATGGATCCTTTGATTAGATTGCGACGAAAATCCGATTGTTGTGGGTAACGTATCAAAGCAACTTCTCCCTCTTCCGTTTGATCATCATTGTTACTAATACTCGAACTATTATAAATACTAGAAATAGAATTGGTATTCTGATCATTATCGTTATCATTATAAATTATCACACGTTTGGATCTTCTTGAATGAATCTGATAATATTCTTCTTCTAATTCTTCTTCATTTTCTTCTTCTTCGTCCTCTTCTCCCAAATTCTCGGTTAATTTGTATGACCATCGAGAAACCTTTTTACTGATTTCTTCTAGTATAATATCAATATATTTTAGTCTAATACCAATATATTTATTTTTCATTTTTTTTTTGTCTTTTGTATATGTTGTAATCACATCAAATACAAATTGAAAATATTTTTCTTGACTTTCTGAATCAATTCCTTTTTCTACGGAATCATTAAGAAGTAGATAATGAATCTTATTTATAAAAAAAGATTCTACTAAATCTTCTGTATCTTTATAAGTATCCATGATTGCACGTGAATCTAATTTTTTTCTCGTTCCTCGATATGGTCCGTTGAAAAAAGGATCATATTCCTTTGGAAAGCATTTTTTTTTTTTTTCATCATCACATAATATGGTTCTTTTTTCAAGCATATCCAGACTAGGGAATATCTCATTTTTTTCTATAATTTGGATTCGTCTTTTCAATTCATTGTTCAAATTGCACTTTTTTTTTTCATTAGTATAAATCCAAGAATTATAAAGATCTTCGTCATATAGTTTCTCTATTATGTACAAAGAGATTCTTTGTTCTACCATTTCTGAAAAAGTCGATAAACTGGGCGGATATGTAAAGGAAATTATTTGTTTACCATCACTTGTACATGTAAAAAAAAAAAATTGTGACATTTCATTGCGTAAAGCATTTTCTAATTTATCATTTTTTATATATCGTAATGGATGATTCCATCGTTTATAATTGAAAAAAAAATTGACAAAAGTTGTTTCAATTTTTTTATTCATTCTTTTCTTTTTCTCTTCTTTCAGTCTTCCCAATTCCCAATTCTCTTGATGGGTCTCCAGATCAGAATCTTCGTAAACTGGGCTATCTTGATAGCGTGCCTCTTGAAAGTGAAATTCATCCTTTGTTTTTTCCTTTCCATTCACTCGGATCTCTTCCGTTTCATCTATTTTGTCCAGATCCTCCTTTTCTTCCGAACAAAGGGAAG